AATACTGTGCCTGAAAAAGGATTATTTTGATAGAATAAATCATACAAACTTATATTTGTCTTTATTATTTTATAGAATTAAACTATATCTAATAATATCAAAAATTATAGTGCATCTTACACTAAAATATAGTTTAAAAATAAGCTAACTAAAGCTTTTGGGCTCATACCCCAAATATATAGATATACCTATTTTTTAAATTATTAAATATATATTTAATTCAACAAAAATATTTTTTTTATTTTTTTTATTTTTTAGAACTTTAATTTCAATTTCATCTAATTCTTGATTAGGTTGTTGAATAGGTTTAGAAATTAACCTACTTAGATTTATCCCCCTTATTTCTAAGTCAAATAATTTATTAAACTCTGAAGCTTCTTTAAAATATTTTTTAACTCAATCAATTGCATCAATTAATTTTTTATTTTCAATTTTATTGATATTTATATTTAATAATTTTTTAACAAACTATTTATTTATAATATTAATTAATTCTTCATTATTAATAAAAATAGGATCTACTCCATTTCATTTTTGATTTCCAAATGTAATAGAAGGATTATCATGATTTAATTGTTTTATTTTAATAATTTTTTCATGACAAAAAATTTCACCTATTATTTTATTATCATATTTTATAAATATAATATTTATTATATTTATAATAATTTTAAATTCAATTATTGGAAGATTAGGAAGATTTAATCAACTATCACTACGAAAATTATTAGCATTCTCTTCTATTAATAATATTGGGCGAATACTCGTAGCCCTAATACTAAAATTGAATACCTGAATAATTTACTTAATTATTTACTCTTTCCTTAACTTCATTCTCATATTTATATTTAAAATTATAAATATATTTACTCTCAATCAAATTTACTCTAATAAAAACTCTAATTTCATAAAATATTTTATCATATTTAACTTATTAAGATTAAGAGGGTTACCTCCTTTCTTAGGATTTTTACCAAAATGATTAATTATTAACCTAATAATTGATAATAACCTTATTATAACCTCATTTATTTTAATTATAATATCTCTAGTTAACATATATTTTTATATCCGAATTACCTATACCTATTTTATATTCAACTTTTTCGAAATTAAATTCTATTCTACTCAATTTGATCACTTAACCTTAATTTCAATTTTCACCTTCATTTCTCTATTAGGACTAATATTAATCCCTATATTAATTCATTAAAGTTTTAAGTTAAATAAACTAATAATCTTCAAAATTATCATTAAAATATATATTTTAAGCTTTAGTAAAAAATTTACTACTTTAAATTTGCAATTTAAAATCATTTATTGAATATAAAACCTAGTAAATAAGAAATAATTCTTATAAATAAATTTACAATTTATCACCTATAATTCAGCCAATTTACTGCGACAATGATTATTTTCAACAAATCATAAAGATATTGGAACTATTTATTTTATTTTTGGAATTTGAGCAGGAATAATTGGAACCTCCTTAAGAATAATTATTCGAACTGAATTAGGTACTACCGAATCATTAATCAAAAATGATCAAATTTATAATGTTTTAGTAACTGCTCATGCTTTTATTATAATTTTCTTTATAGTAATGCCCATTATAATCGGTGGATTTGGAAATTGACTTGTTCCCCTAATAATTGGAGCACCTGATATAGCTTTTCCTCGAATAAATAATATAAGATTTTGACTATTACCCCCCTCTTTAAATCTTTTATTAATTAGAGCCCTAATTGAAAGAGGAACAGGAACCGGTTGAACAGTATACCCCCCTTTATCTAGAAACCTAGCTCATGCAGGTAGATCTGTAGATATTTCAATTTTTTCTTTACATTTAGCAGGAATTTCCTCTATTTTAGGAGCTATTAACTTTATTTCTACTACACTAAATATACGTAATAATCTAATAACCTTAGATCGAATCCCACTTTTTGTATGATCTGTAGCTATTACAGCTCTTCTCCTACTCCTCTCTCTCCCAGTATTAGCCGGAGCCATTACTATGCTTCTCACAGATCGAAACCTAAATACTTCTTTCTTTGATCCTTCAGGAGGGGGAGATCCTATTTTATACCAACACCTATTTTGATTTTTTGGACACCCAGAAGTTTATATTCTCATTTTACCAGGATTTGGAATAATTTCCCAAATCATTACTCAAGAAAGAGGAAAAAAAGAATCATTTGGCTTCCTTGGTATAATTTATGCTATAATAACAATTGGTCTTCTCGGATTCATCGTCTGAGCTCACCACATATTCACTGTTGGAATAGATGTCGACACTCGAGCTTACTTTACATCTGCAACTATGATTATTGCAATTCCTACCGGAATTAAGATTTTCAGATGATTAGCTACTTTACACGGCACTAAAATAAGTCTAAACCCCGCACTAATCTGAAGATTAGGGTTCATCTTTCTATTTACAATAGGTGGATTAACGGGAGTAGTATTAGCTAACTCCTCAATCGATATTACCTTACACGATACATATTATGTAGTAGCCCACTTTCACTATGTATTATCCATAGGAGCAGTATTTGCAATTATTGCAGGATTTATTCATTGATACCCCCTATTTACGGGCCTTTCAATAAACCCATTTTGATTAAAAATTCAATTTATTACTATATTTGCCGGAGTAAATCTTACGTTTTTCCCTCAACACTTTTTAGGATTATCAGGAATACCACGACGATACTCTGACTATCCTGATGCCTATCTTTCTTGAAATATTATATCCTCTTTAGGAAGAATTATGTCTACCCTAAGACTAATACTTTTATTAATTATCGTATGAGAAAGACTAATTAATCAACGAAATGTCATTTTTAATACCCACATAAGAACTAATATTGAATGACTTCAAAATAACCCCCCCTCTGAACACAGATTTAATGAGATACCTCTCATATCCTATTTCTAATGTGGCAGAATAAATGCATTGAATTTAAGCTTCAATAATAAAGTTCCTCTTTCTTTAGAAATCGCTACATGATCAAATTTAAATTTCCAAGATAGATCTTCTCCACTAATAGAACAAATAATTTTCTTTCACGATTTCACCTTAATAATCCTCACCTTAATTATTATTTTTATTTCTTATTTAATACTTTCTTTATTTTACAATAAATTCACTAATCGACTTCTCTTAGAAGAACAAATAATTGAACTAATCTGAACTATTTTACCTGCAATTATCCTAATTTTCATTGCTCTACCATCCCTAAAACTCCTTTACTTAATCGACGAAAATAATAAACCAGCCATTACATTAAAAACTACTGGACATCAATGATTTTGATCATATGAATATTCAGATTTTAAAAAAATTAAATTTGACTCATTTATGATTCCCCCCCAAGAAATAAATCTAAATAATTTTCGACTAATTGAAGTTGATAATCGAATTGTAATCCCCATAAAAAACAAAATTCGTATTTTAATTACCGCTAATGATGTAATCCACTCATGAACTATCCCTTCTTTGGGGGTTAAAGCAGATGCTACCCCGGGTCGACTAAATCAAGCCAACTTCATAGTAAATCGTCCAGGTTTATTTTATGGACAATGTTCAGAAATCTGTGGAACTAACCATAGATTTATACCAATTACTATTGAATCAATTTCTCCTAAATTATTTATTGAATGAATTAAAAATCAATAAATCATCAGATAACTAAATTGAATAAGTATTGGTCTCTTAAACCACTAATAGTAATTATACTTCTAATGAAAAAGTTAGTTAAATTCATAACCTAAACTTGTCAAGTTTAAATTATTATCTAAATAATACTTTTTTATCCCCCAAATAATACCATTAAACTGAGTATTTCTTTACTTTATATTTAATACAATTCTATATCTTTTCATGATTAATAATTATTTTAATTTAAATTTTTCCCCCAATAAAATTAAATCCTTAAAACTAAATTATAGCAAACCTTTTCATAACCTTTGACCCCTCAACTAAAATTATAAATTTATCATTAAATTGAACAAGTACCCTACTAACATTTATTATTATTCCAATTTATTACTGAATAATTCCCTCCCGACCCATAATATTAATCAACATCACACTTAAAACCCTTCACAAAGAATTTAAAACTTTAATGGGATTAAATTACTTTAATGGATCCACATTCATTTTTGTTATAATTTTTTTATTTATTTTTATTAATAATTTCTTAGGACTTTATCCCTATATTTTCACAGCAACTAGTCATATAGCAATAAATCTCTCTTTAGCTCTTCCCTTATGAATCTCATTCATAACATTTGGTTGATTAAACCATACTCAACACATATTTACCCACCTAGTACCCCAGGGTACTCCCATTGCCTTAATATCTTTTATAGTAATTATTGAAACAATTAGAAATATTATTCGCCCAGGTACTTTAGCAGTACGATTAATAGCCAATATAATTGCAGGACACCTATTAATTACTTTATTAAGTAACTTATATTCATCTATCCCTTCCTTTATAATTTTTATTATTAGAAGAGTTATATTTCTTCTATTAACTCTAGAAGCTTCAGTTACCCTAATTCAAGCTTATGTTTTTTCTATTTTAAGAGTATTGTATTCTAATGAAGTAATTTAATGTCAACCCACTCTAACCACCCTTTCCACTTAGTAACTCACAGTCCATGACCCTTAATAGGAGCTCTTAGAACTATAACATTTTTAACAGGAATAATTTATTGATTCCACATATATAACATCAATCTCCTTCTATTAGGATTTATTATAATTTTAACTACTATATATCAATGATGACGAGATATTACTCGAGAAGGCACTCTTCAAGGATGTCATACCTTAAAAGTTACACTAGGTCTTCGATGGGGAATAATTCTATTTATTGTCTCAGAAGTATTTTTTTTTATTGCTTTTTTTTGAGCTTTTTTTCATAATAATTTAAACCCAAGAATTGAAATTGGAAGAACCTGACCCCCCCAATCTATTCACTCATTTAACCCATTTCAAATCCCACTTCTTAATACCATTATTTTACTTACATCAGGAATTTCTGTTACCTGAGCTCACCACAGAATTTTAGAAAATAACATAACTCAAACTAAAAACAGACTAATTATCACTGTTATTTTAGGAGTTTATTTTTCTATCCTACAAGCTTATGAATACAATGAAGCCTCCTTTACTATTAGTGACAGAGTTTACGGAACATCTTTCTTTATAGCAACAGGATTTCATGGACTTCATGTTTTAATTGGAACCCTATTCTTAGGAATTTCCCTAATTCGACACATAAATTTCCACTTCTCATCTAATCACCACTTTGGATTAGAAGCAGCTGCATGATATTGACATTTCGTAGATATTGTTTGACTTCTCCTATATACTATTATGTACTGATGAAGAGCTTAATTTATATAATATAAATAGTATATTTAACTTCCAATTAAAAAGATTAATTAATTTAATATAAATAATTTACCTAATAATAATCATATTAACAGTATTTATTTTAATTTCTAATTTAATAATTTTCATTTCATTAATTTTAAACAAAAAATCTACTAACGAAATAGAAAAAATCTCACCATTTGAATGCGGATTTGATCCCCACTCAAGACCCCGAATTGCATTTTCTATTCACTTCTTTTTAATTACAATTATTTTCCTAATTTTTGACGTAGAAATTGCCATTTTAATTCCTATCATCATAATTTTTACAGTAAGAAATTTAAATAAATGATTTTTTATTTCATCTTTTTTCATTATTATTTTAATCATGGGCCTCTATTATGAATGAAATCAAAATATATTAAACTGAACGAATTAAAAAGGACTGTAATTTATAAAAAATATTTGATTTGCATTTAAAAAAAACTCCTGAGTCTGTCTTAATAAATAGGAAGCTATAATAGCGCCTAATTTCGACTTAGTTTCTGAGAGTAGACTCTCTCCCTATTTGTTAATTAAAACCAAATTAGAGGTGTATCATTGTTAATGATAATATTGACTTATAAGTCTAATTAAAGAATCTTCAACAATTAAGCCGCTAACTTAATTAATAGTGTTATACATTAAAGTTTCTACTTATGTAGTTTATTTACAAAACACTATATTTTCATTATAGAAATAAAAATTCTTTTCTTAAGTTACTTAAAGATTATCCAACCTCTTTAATATCTTCAATATTACACTCTGATTATAAGTTATTTAAGTAAATAAAAATTATAAAAACTAAAAAAATTCAACTAACAAAAATTAATATATAAATCTTTAAATTATTTATATGAACAACTTGTAAACCCCCCATTAATTTTCGTAGTCCACCTGCTACATTTAAAGCTAATAACTCTTCAGTTCATCCCAAATCTAAAATCTTCTTAAAACTAAAACCTAACCCCAATGCTCCGCCATTAACCCCATAAGTCACTAAATAAGGTAAAAACCAAATTCCCCCTAAAAATCTTAAAAATTTTAATTGATTTCGAGCTAATACAATAATGTAAAAGTAATTCACTAAGACGCCTAAAATAGCCCCAACTATAATTACCCCCAGTACTAAAATCTTTAAATAAAAGGGCAGATAAACCACTATCATTACAGGTATTATTAATCAGAATAAACAGGCTCCTCCCACAACACTTAATACAAATAAAAAAATCATCCCCATAACTATCAGCCAATCTTCGTCATGAAGATTAAGAAGAGTTAAAAAGTTAAATTCTGAGATAAAACTTCAATAAAAAATTCGAACAGAATAACATACAGTTAACCCAGTTGAAAGATAACATAAGAAAAAACTTAATACATTCAGATTCGTTAATAGATTAATTTCTAAGATAAGATCCTTTGAATAAAACCCCGTCATAAAGGGAAGACCACATAAAGCTAAATTAGCAATATTAAAAATCCCACATGTCAAAGGTATAAATTTCACAGAATTTCCTATAAATCGAATATCCTGTATATCCCCAAATCTATGAATTAAAATCCCCGCACATAAGAATAATATACTCTTAAAAAATGCATGAGCTAATAAATGAAAAAAAGCTAAATTGCTGAATCCAGCCCCTAAAATACACATTATTAAGCCTAGTTGACTCAATGTAGATAAAGCAATAATTTTTTTCAAGTCATACTCAAAATTAGCCCCCAATCCTGAAACAAATATAGTTAATACTCCAATTAACATAAGACCTTTAAATAAAATTGTATTAGCTAATAGGGGTCTAAACCGAATTAATAAATAAACCCCCGCAGTAACCAAAGTAGATGAGTGAACTAAAGCAGAAACAGGGGTAGGGGCCGCCATAGCAGCCGGTAACCAAGCTCTAAATGGAACTTGAGCACTTTTTGTTATTCCAGCTAAAATTACTAAAACACCAATAAAAACTATCAAATTATCTTTATCTATATATTCAAGATAAAAATAAAAATTTCACCCCCCGTAATTCAATATTCAAGCAATAGCCAATAAAATTGCAGCATCTCCAACTCGATTGGATAAAATAGTTAATATTCCAGCATTATAAGATTTCACATTTTGATAAAAAATAACTAAACAATAAGAGATCAACCCCAACCCATCCCATCCCAATAGAATTCTAATTAAATTGGGACTAATAATTATCAAAATCATTGATAAAACAAATAAAATAACTAAAAAAAGAAATCGTACTTTATTCAAATCCCCAGCCATATATCTACTTCTATATAAAATTACTATCCCTGAAATAAACATAACAGTTCTTAAAAAAATTATAGACTTTCAATCTAACAACAAAACCATCACTAAATCAGCAGAATTAACCCCATAAAATTTATATTCTAAAAAAATAGAAAGATTATTTAAAATTAAAAAATTACCATAAATCAATCTAAATAAAGCTAATCTTGTTAACATAAATCTCGAAATAAAAAATAAATTAATAACTTAAAATATTTATTTTTATATCTCTAATTCCACAAATTAACGTTTTATTTAAACTATTTAAGTTAATAAAGTATATAATCTATATAAAAATAATAAATTTAAAGGAACCCAATGAAGAAGAAGTAATAAAAATTCACGAGACTCAATTAAATAATAATTATTTAAATTTATAGATCTCACCCCCTGTTGAACAAAAGCAAATAAATAGAGGCTATACCCTGCTGAAAAAAAAGACACTAATCCTAATAATAATATAAGAACAACCGATCATATTACTAATCTTCTAATTAATATAATTTCCCCCAGTAAATTTAAAGAAAGAGGAGCTGCTATATTACTTGATAAAAGCATAAACCACCACAAAGATAAAGAAGGTATTATAGAAAGCATCCCCTTATTTAATATTAAATTACGACTAAATAATCGCTCATAATTAAAATTAACTAAGCAAAATAAGCCAGAAGAACATAAACCATGGCCAATTATCACCAAATAAGCTCCGCTAACTCCCCAACAAGTTTGAGTTAAAAGACCCGCCAACATTAATCCCATGTGAACTACAGATGAATAAGCAACTAAAGCTTTTATATCTATTTGAAAAAAACATATTAAACTCACCAGTAACCCCCCCAGTATTCTTAATATAATCAAATAACTATTTAACCCTATATTTAAATGACTAAGAATTTTTAAAACCCGAATAATTCCGTAACCCCCCAATTTAAGCATAATCCCGGCTAAAATTATAGAACCAGAAATAGGTGCCTCTAAATGAGCTTTAGGTAGTCAAAGATGAACTAAAAATATTGGAATTTTAACTAAAAAAGCCCCCAATATAATAAAATACAATAAAATATTGTTAATTCTTAAATCCCCTCAACTTACTATATAAATTATCAAAGAATTCACTTCCCCATAAATAAAAAAAATTCCTATCAGAAGGGGCAAGGATACAATTATTGTGTAAAACAATAAATAAAATCCCGCTTGAATTCGTTCTGGTTGAGCCCCTCAACCTAAAATTAAGAGCAACACAGGAACAAGAGACCCCTCAAAAAATAAATAAAATATAAATAAATTTAAAGTTCTAAATGTACAAATTAGTATAAGTAATAAAAATCTAATATTTATTAAAAATAATGATAGATGAAAATTTTTTAAATAAATTTTAAATCTAGCTATAATTATTAAACCTCTAATTCAAATTCTCAATAGAATTAAAAAATAAGAAATAATGTCACATCTAAAGATATAACTCAAACTAAAAATTAAATAACCCTTAATGGGTATTAATATGAATAAAATCATTATAAAGTAATATACATTTTGAACTATTCAAAATACATTTTTTATAAAACATAAAATTACTACTGACAGCCCTATAAAAATGAATTTTATCATTAAATAAAAACTCTATAAACTCTTACATAATCTTTTCCGTGGACCCGAATTATGTAAACTAAAATAGAAACTCCTAAAACCCCCTCACACACAGTTAAAACTATAAATATTACTAAAAAGTAAATTCTATTTAATAAATTCAATAATAAATAAATATAAGAATAAAAGAATAGATTTAAAACAATTAATTCTAATCTTAATAAAATAATTAATAAATGTTTACGATTTAAAGAAAATATAAAATTACTAATTAAATATCTAATCATAACAAATTTTCTTAATTGAAAAATTTTCATTCAATTTTAGTTTTAATAGTTTAATAAAAATTTTGATTTTGTAATTCAAGGATAAGAGATATTCTTTTAAAACTTCAGAAAAAAATACACCAATCTATCTATAATCTCCAAAATTATTATTTTTATTAAACTATTTTCTGATATTTTTAAATTCAATATTATATTAATAATATTCCTATTTAATTCTTTTTGACTCTTAAACTTAAATCACCCATTAATTATTACAATTTTTATTATTATTCAAACATGTATTTTAATTTTAATCACTGGCATTATAAGTTATTCATTCAGAATACCATATATTATATTTTTAAGTTACTTTTTTATTGGAGGACTACTAATTCTGTTTATTTATATTTCTAGATTAACACCCAATAAAATTTTTTATTTAAATTATAAAAAAATTATTTCAATTTTTTCTTTTATTATTCTATTTATCATATTTATCAAAATTCAACCAACCCTGTCAAATTTAGAGATAACCCCTCTCACATACTCAATGAAATTTCTTAACACTGAAAATAGCTTGCACCTAATTAATTTTTATAACAAAAATGAAATATGAATAACTTTAATTCTGATAAACTATCTTCTTCTAGCATTAGTAATTTCCACTAAAATTATCTTACTTAATGAGGGTCCTATACGAATCATCTCTTAATGAAAACCCTAAAATTCTACCCGTTAAAATCAAGACACCCCATTATAAAAATCATAACTAATGCCCTAATTAACTTACCTACCCCATCAAATATCTCATTTTTATGAAATATGGGGTCATTATCAGGACTTTGTTTGATCATTCAAATTCTCACAGGTCTTTTTTTATCTATAAATTATGCCCCCAACATCGAATGAGCTTTCGACAGAGTAAACCACATTTATCGAAATGTAAATCTAGGATGACTTATTCGATCTTTACACTCTAACGGAGCCTCATTCTTTTTTATTATTTTGTATCTTCACGTAGGACGTGGAATTTATTACGAATCTTTTATATTTACCCCCACATGACTGGTAGGATGCGCAATTTTATTACTAATAATAATAACTGCTTTCATAGGTTATGTACTACCATGAGGACAAATATCATTTTGAGGAGCAACTGTAATTACTAACATTCTATCAGCAATTCCCTATCTGGGAACAAATCTTGTCCAATGAATTTGGGGGGGATTTTCAGTTAATAACGCCACCTTAAATCGATTTTTTATATTTCACTTTGTACTTCCATTTATTATTTTAGCATTCTCAATAATTCACTTAATATTTCTTCATCAAACAGGATCAAGTAACCCCCTAAGAATCAACAATAATATCGATAAAATCCCCTTCCATCCATTTTTTTCATTTAAGGATTTAATTGGATTTTTTTTAATAATTATTATTTTAATATTTATTTCTCTTTACAAACCTTTTATATTAAGTGATCCAGATAACTTTATTCCTGCAAATCCAATAGTAACCCCAATTCATATTCAACCAGAATGATATTTCCTTTTTGCTTATGCCATTCTTCGCTCTATTCCCAACAAACTAGGAGGAGTTATTGCACTAATAATATCAATTTTAGTTCTTGCTATTCTCCCGTTTACTGTAATAAAATCTATTAAAGGTAATCAATTCTATCCTATTAACAAGTTTATTTTTTGAACTTTTATTGTAATCTTTTGATTATTAACTTGATTAGGCAGATGTCCCATAGACCCCCCTTTTACTGAATTAGGTCAGGTAATAACAATTTTATATTTCTCCTACTTTATTATTAACCCACTTACATCTAAACTCTGAGATTATCTAATTTAATTAATAAGCTTTTAAAGCATTTGTTTTGAAAACTTAAGAAAGAAATATTATTTCTATTAATTTATACTAATAAGGTTACAAATAAAAATTAATAACAAAAAAAAAATAATAAATAATTCAAAGAAATAGGTAAAAAAAATTTTCATGTTAAATTTATTAATTTATCATATCGATATCGGGGCAATAGTCCCCGCACTCAAATAAATCTAAATCCTAACCCCATTAACTTTAAATAAAAAATAATTCTAAACCCTATCCCCCCTAAAAATAATACCACAAACAACATTCTTATAAAAATAATTCTTGAATATTCAGCTAGGAAAATTAAAGCAAATCCCCCAGCCCCATACTCAATATTAAATCCTGAAACTAATTCTCTTTCTCCTTCAATAAAGTCAAAAGGAGCACGATTTAATTCTGCTAATATAGAAGCAAATATAATCAATCCTAAAGGAAAAATAAAAATAAAAAATCAAACAAATTCCTGATAAACAACAAACTGTATTAAATCAAAACCCCCCACTAAAATTAATAAAGATAATAAAATAATAGCTAGTCTTACTTCATAAGAAATAGTTTGCGCCATTCCTCGTAATCTCCCTAACTTAGCATAATTAGAATTCGAGGCCCATCCTGAAATTATTATAAAATAAACACTCACTCCCATACAAGCTAATAGAAATAAAACTCCTAAATTAAAATTGAATAATAAAAATACATACGGAATTAATAGCCACACTCATATTCTTATGAATATTCCTATTATAGGTATTAAATAAAATATTATATAATTTCTTATGAAAGGAAATAAAAATTCTTTAGTAAATAGTTTAATTGCATCATTAAAAGGTTGAACAATCCCAAGAAAGCCCACTTTCAAAGGTCCTTTCCGCAATTGCATATAACCTAATACTTTTCGCTCTAAAAGAGTAAAAAAAGCAACACTAACTAATACTACGATAATTAAAAATAATCTAATAACTAAAGTTATAACAATCTCTGTAATATTAATTATTATTTATGATTATTAATCATATATTTAAATTCTAAATTTAACGCATTTTTCTGCCAAAATAATTTTCATTTATAGTTATCAAAATTAATTTTTTTCATAAATTATAAATTCATTTAAAATTCTCGATCCTTTCGTACTAAAAAATTCCTTTTTATTAAAGATAGAAACCAACCTGGCTTACACCGGTTTGAACTCAGATCATGTAAAATTTTAAAAGTCGAACAGACTTAATTTTTAAACCTTTGCATTTAAATTAAATTTTAATCCAACATCGAGGTCGCAATCTTTAATTTTAATAAGAACTTAAAATTAAAATTACGCTGTTATCCCTAAAGTATCTTATTCTTTGAATTATTAATAATAGATCATTATATTTAAATCTTTAATTTAAGAAATTTAATATTAAAAAGTTATTTAAATTTTTATATCACCCCAATAAAATAACTAATTATTAAAATTAAAATATTAATAAAATAACCCACTAAAATAAATTTGTTATAAAGATTTATAGGGTCTTCTCGTCTTTTAATAAAATTTTAGCTTTTTAACTAAAAAATTAAGTTTTAATTAATTATTATAAAACAGCTTGTATCTCGTCCAATCATTCATTCTAGATTTCAATCAAAAACCTAATTATTATGCTACCTTTGTACGGTTAAAATACCGCAGCCCTTTAAATTAATTTCAGGGGGCAGATTAGACTTTAAATTATTTATCAAAAAGACATGTTTTTGTTAAACAAGCGAATACAAAAATTTTGCCGAATTCTTAAAAATAATATAACCACTAATTTAAATAACTTATTTAAATTTAATTTATACTAATATTATCATTATTTATATGTTAAAATAGATCTAACCCATATTTAAATAAAATTTTTAATAAATTATATATTAAAATATAAAAGAAAATAAAAATTTTTATAATAAAATATAATTAATAAATAATTTTATTTTTATATATTTTATTGTTATCTAAATTTTATATAAAACTCTAACAAAAAGCTTATCCCATTTGATATTACCATATTAAATATAATTAAATTATTAAAAATTTAAGTTATTAAAATCACAGCTAAATTAAATTTATTTCTTTAAAAATTAGATATCATTTAAATCGATTAACATTTCATTACTAATTAATTATTATTAATATTTATAAAACAATAACTAAAATAATCTAATTAACTCTTTAAATTTCGAAAAAAATTTTTATTAATTTATTTATTAATAATCTCTGATACACAAGATACAATAAATAAAACTTACTTTTAAAAATTTAAATTTTTACATATTTCATCATTCTATCACTATACTAATTTTCTATAAAATATTTATTTTTTTAGATAATTCTAATAAAAATTTTTATTATTATTATTATTTTAAATAATGTAATTATTAATTTCAATTAAATTTTAAGAAAAAAATTTCAAATTAAAATGATTTGCACATTAAATTTTCAATGTAAATGAATTACTTTACTATAAAGATTTAATTTGTTCTTTCTAGAAACACTTTCCAGTAATTCTACTATGTTACGACTTGTTTCAATTTAAAATGAAAATGACGGGCAATATGTACATATTTTAGAACTTTTATCATTTAAATAAAATTATATAAATTACTTATAAATCTACTTTACAGGTATATATTTCATATTACTTCCATAAATTTTTTTATGATAACCCATTAAATTCTTAAATATAAACTGCATCTTGATTTGATATAAATTTTATTTAAAATAATTAAATTTTTTTTTCTAAAAAAAATTTTTATAACAATGATATACAAACTCAATAATTTAAGTAAAATTAATCGTGGAGTATCAATCAATAAACAGGTTCCTCTAATTAGATTAAAATACTGCCAAATTCTTTAAGTTTCAAGCATATAACTCTTACTACCTTATAAATTCTTATTTAATTTTTATAATAGGGTATCTAATCCTAGTCTAATCTAATTCAATTCATTAACTTCACAATTAAATTAAATTTTAAAATTAAACTAAATTATAATTTTACCTAATAATTTAATTATTTATTTAATCTTTGATTTTCATATTAATTATTATAAATACATATTTAATTTATTTTTAGTATAACCGCGACTGCTGGCACAAAATTTGTCAATAATTTTTATTACACTAAATTTAAATTTCTTTATTGTTTAATATTAAATATTATAATACAATTCTAAATTTTTTAAATTTAAATAATTTATACAAATATGTATATATACAAATAAATAATTTATAAATATAAAAGCTAGAATTAACTTTAATTTTACTATAAAAATTTTTTTTTATATCTATAAAAATTTAATTTTTTTTTTTTTTTTTTATATATTATATATTTAATATAAATTAATAAATTTTTATTATTTCTCTTATTTTTTTTCTTATAATATTCATATTAAAAATTAATTTCAATATAATCCTAAATACAGATCATTTAAATAAAGATTAATTATTAAAATTAAAATTAAATTTAAATTTATTTAATATATTTTTTAATTTAATATTAATTAAATATTTAAATATAATTAAATTATAAATTATATATAATTAAACCATTTTTAATAATTTTTATAATAAATAAAAA